TTTTTTTTTAAACAAAAATTATTAAAGACGGTTCAAATAAAAATTAAGTATATTAATTATTTAAATTATATTAATTATATTAATTATATTAATTATATTAATTATATTAATTATATAAAATATAATTAATATAATTAATATAATTAATATAATTAATATAAATTTAAAAATTAATTTAAATATAAATTAATTATTATTATATTATTTTAGGATGAAATAATATAATAAATTAAAAATTAATATATACGTAATTATATATGTATATATAAAATTAAATTTTTAATTTATAAGTTTATTAATATTATTATATAAATATGAATATATATATAAAAAATTTAATTTTATACGTTAATTTATAAAAATTTAAATGGCAAATGTAATTTAAAATATGAATATTAATTAAAAAAGAAAGAAATTATTAAAAATTTAATAAATAATATTAATTATTAAATATTTAATTTTATTATTATTATTAAATATTTATTATTATTATTATTATTAAATATTTAATTTTATTATTATTATTATTAAATATTTATTATTATTATTATTAAATGTTTAATATTATTATTATTATTATTAAATATTTAATAATAATAATAMCAAATATTTAATAATAATAATAATAATAAAATTAAATATTTAATAATTAATATTATTCATTAAATTTTTATTATTATTATTATTAAATATTTATTGTTAATTATTATTATTAAATATTTAACTTATAAAAAAAAAAAAAAAAATCTATGTAAAAAAATTTTATTATAAATAAATTTTTTATGATTTATATAATTTTTTTTAAATTTATTTTACATATAAATTTTAGTATATAATTTTAATTATTTTAATAATAATTAATTTTTTTAAGTAGTAATTAATATTAAAAATTTAAGAAATTAAGATTTAGTAATATAAAAATTAATAACAAATTTTGTGCCAGCAGTTGCGGTTATACAAAAATTAAATTAAATTTTATTAGATATTAATAAATAATTTAAAAATTAATTTAAATATGAAATTATTAGGTGAAATTTTAATTTAATTAAAAATTAAAATTTAATTATGAATTAATAAATTTTATTATAAACTAGGATTAGATACCCTATTATTAAAAATTTAAATAAATATTCTAAAATAGTAGATAATTATTTATTGAAACTTAAATAATTTGGCGGTATTTTAGTTCATTTAGAGGAATCTGTTTATTAATTGATAATCCACGAATAATTTTACTTAATTAACAATTTTGTATATCGTTGTTAAAAAAATATTTTTAAAAAATTTTAATATTTAAAAATTTAGAATTGAAATTAAATCAGATCAAGATGCAGATTATAATTAAGAATATAATGGATTACAATAAATTTATTTATATGAATATTTTATTGAAAAATTAAATTGAAAGTGGATTTAAATGTAATTTTATTTAGTTTAATAAAATGATTAAAAATTAAAATATGTACATATTGCCCGTCGCTTTCATTTATAAGTTGAAATAAGTCGTAACAAAGTAGAGGTACTGGAAAGTGTTTCTAGAAAGAACAAATTAGAGCTTGAGTATAAGCATTTCATTTACATTGAAAAGATAATATAATTTATTTAATTTGATTGGGGGAAAATTAGTATAAAATAAATTAATAAAAATAATTTTAATAAAATATTATTAATGGGGGTTAAAGTATTTTATAAAGAAAAAATTATTTAATTTATAGTAAATTAGTATTGTGAAAGAAATTTGAAATATATGAAAATGAATTATATTAAAAGTAAATTTTATTTATTGTATCTTGTGTATCAGAGTTTATTAATAAAAATTTTTATTAAAAAAAAATTCTCGAATTTAAAAGAGTTAATTAATTAAAAAATTTATTGTAGCAAAAATATTTTTCATAATTAATTAGAAATGAAATGTTAATCGTTTTTAAATATATCTAGTTTTTTTAGAAAAAAATTTAATTTTAAATTAAATTATTAAAAAATTAATTAGGAAATTTTTTTTAATTTAAATTTAATATTTTAAGGGATAAGCTTTAATTTAAAATATTTATAATTAAATATAAATTTTATTGAAAATTTTAAAATTTATATTGTTTAAAAATTATAATTTTTTATAAATAATTTCATAAAAAATAAAATTTAATTTTAATTTAATTTTTTATAAAAAAATAAAATTTAAAAAAATAATTTTAGTTATAATGATAAAATTAGTATATAAATTTTATTTAATTAATATTATAAAATATTTTTAAATGAAAAATTAATTATAAGGAATTCGGCAAAAATTTATATTCACTTGTTTATCAAAAACATGTCTTTTTGAAATAATTTAAAGTCTAATCTGCCCACTGATGAAAATTGAAGGGCTGCAGTATTTTGACTGTACAAAGGTAGCATAATCATTAGTCTCTTAATTGGTGACTTGTATGAAAGATTGGATGAGATATAAGCTGTCTTATTTTTATTTATAGAATTTAATTTTTTAATTAAAAAGTTAAAATAATTTTAAAAGACGAGAAGACCCTATAGAGTTTTATATATAAATTAATTAAATATTTTTATATAAATTTTAAATTAAAATTAATTTATATATTTTATTGGGGTGATAGAAAAATAAATATAACTTTTTTTATAATATATATATATATATATATATACTACCATTAATTAATGAATAAATGATCCATAAATTATGATTAAAAGATTAAATTACCTTAGGGATAACAGCGTAATTTTTTTTTTTAGTTCAAATAAGAAAAAAAGTTTGCGACCTCGATGTTGGATTAAGATAAAATTTAAATGCAAAAGTTTAAAATTTTGATCTGTTCGATCATTAAAATCTTACATGATCTGAGTTCAAACCGGTGTAAGCCAGGTTGGTTTCTATCTTTAGAGAATTAAAATATTTTAGTACGAAAGGATCAAATATTTAAAATAATTTTATTAAAAAGAATTTTATTAATTTTTAATAAATATTTAATATAATAAAACTATTTTGGCAGAAAAGTGTAATGGTTTTAGAAATCATAAATATATAATTAATTTATATAGGTAGTAGATGATTATAAAAGATTATTTATTAATTTTAATTGGTATAGTTATATTAATTTTGGGTGTTTTAATTGGTGTTGCTTTTTTAACTTTATTAGAACGAAAAGTTTTAGGATATATTCAAATTCGAAAGGGTCCTAATAAATTAGGAATTATAGGAATTTTACAACCTTTTAGTGATGCAATTAAATTATTCACAAAGGAACAAACTTATCCTTTGTATTCAAATTATATTTCTTATTATTTTTCTCCAATTTTTAGATTTTTTTTATCTTTATTAATTTGAATAGTTATTCCTTATTATTTTAATATAATTAGATTTAATTTAGGATTTTTATTTTTTTTTTGTTGTACTAGAATAGGAGTTTATACTCTAATAGTTGCTGGTTGATCTTCAAATTCTAATTACGCTTTATTAGGTGGTTTACGGGCAGTAGCTCAAACTATTTCTTATGAAGTTAGATTAGCTTTAATTATATTGTCAGTTATTATTATAATTATAGATTTTAATTTATTAAAATTTAATAATTATCAAACATTAATTTGATTTATATTTACAATAATACCTTTATCTTTATGTTGATTATCCTCAAGATTAGCTGAAACTAATCGAACACCTTTTGATTTTGCTGAAGGTGAATCAGAATTAGTTTCTGGATTTAATATTGAATATAGAAGAGGAGGATTTGCTTTAATTTTTTTAGCTGAATATTCAAGAATCTTATTTATAAGAATATTATATATTTTAATATATGTTGGAGGTTATGATTTAAGATTTTTTTTTTATTTAAAATTAGTATTTATTTCATTTTTTTTTATTTGAGTACGGGGAACTTTACCTCGTCATCGATATGATAAGTTAATATATTTAGCTTGAAAAAGATATTTACCTATTTCTTTAAATTTTTTAATATTATTTATTGGGGTTAAAATTTTTTTTATTTAAAATATATTTTTTTTAGTATAAATTAATAGAATATTAATTCTTTCTTAAGTTTTCAAAACAAATGCTTTAACAAGCTCATTAATTTAATTAAAAATTAAGTTATCTCAATATTTTCCTATTAAAGGATTAATGATAAAATAAGAAAAATAAATAATTGTAAGTAATTGTCCTGTAATAATATAAGGTTCTTCTACTGGTCGAGCTCCAATTCAAGTTAATAAAATGACTGTAGTTACTATAAGTCAAAATAAGATTTGATTAATGGGGTAAAATTGAATTCCTTGAATTTTTTTGAAAAAAGTTATTGGTAAGATAATTAAGATTAAAATGGATATAACTAAAGCAATTACTCCTCCTAATTTATTAGGAATTGATCGTAAAATTGCATATGCAAATAAGAAATATCATTCGGGTTTAATATGAATTGGAGTAACAAGAGGATTTGCTGGAATGAAATTATCTGGATCTCCTAAAAGATATGGATTTACTAAAGTTAATATAATTAAAATAAATAATATAATTAAAAATCCAACTAAATCCTTAAATGAAAAAAATGGGTGAAATGGAATTTTATCTAAATTTCTATTAATTCCTAAAGGATTATTAGAACCTGTTTGATGTAAAAATAAAAGATGAATTATTGTTATTATTGCTAGAATAAAAGGTAATAAAAAATGAAAGGTATAAAATCGAGTAAGAGTAGCATTATCAACAGCAAATCCTCCTCAAATTCAATTGACTAATATATTTCCTAAATAAGGAATTGCAGATAAAAGATTAGTAATAACTGTTGCTCCTCAAAAAGATATTTGTCCTCATGGTAAAACATATCCTATAAAAGCTGTTCCTATTAGTAAGAATAAAATAATTACTCCTACTATTCATGTGAATTTTAAATTAAAAGATTCATAATAAATTCCTCGACCAATATGGAGATAAACACAAATAAAAAAAAATGATGCTCCATTAGCATGTAGTGTTCGAATTAGTCAGCCATAATTAACATTTCGACAAATATAATTTACACTGTAAAAAGCTATTTCAATATTTGCTGTATAATGTATAGTTAAAAATAATCCAGTTAAAATTTGAATTATTAAACATAGTCCCAATAAAGATCCAAAATTTCATCATGCTGAGATGTTGGATGGGGAGGGAAGATCAATAAGTGCTCCATTAATAATTTTAAAAATAGGGTGAGTTTTTCGTAAAGGTTTATAATTATTTATCATTAGTATAAGTATAAAATTGAATTTTGTTTATATTGTAGAACGTAAAGGACCAAAAAAAATATTAGTAATTTTTACCACTGCTACTAAAGCAATAAAAAGATAAATAATTATTATTATTATTATTAAAAATGTTTGATTATTATATAGTTTAGATAGTCTAATTTTATTTTCATTATTAAAAAATAAATTACTATTAAAAAAGTTATTTATTTCATCATTAAAAGAAATATTTATTCAATTTAATTTTATAGTAAAAAATATACTTATAATTATAATTAATCTAATACTAATTAATATAATTTTTCTAAAAAAAAAATTATTTTTAAACAATTCATTAGACGCAATTCTTGACACATAAATAAATAAAACTAATAATCCCCCTAAGAAAGTTAAAAATAAAATATATGAGAATCAATATGTATTAATCAATATTCCTGTTAATATACAAGTAAATAGAGTTTGAATTAAGATTATTAGTCCTATTGATAAAGGATGTTTTAAGAAAAATATAAATATTCTTAATATTATTATTGAAAGAGATAAAAATATAATTTCAAAGAATAGTTTAATAAAAATAATAATTTTGGAGATTATTGATAAAGAAAATTCTTTTTCTTTGAAGTTTTTAAAGAAAAATCTTAATTTTGATTTACAAGACCAATGTTTTTTTTTAAACTATAAAAACAAATAACTAATGAAAATATATGATATTATAGTAGTAATTATTTTTATATTTGTTATTGGTAATTTAATTTTTGTTTCTAAACATAAACATTTATTAATTATTTCATTAAGATTAGAGTTTATAGTTTTAAGAATTTTTTTATTTATATTATTAATTTTAAGATTTATAAATTATAATATATATATATTAATAGTATTTTTAGTTTTTGCAGTATGTGAGGGAGCTTTAGGTTTATCAATTTTAGTTTCTATAATTCGCACTCATGGAAATGCTATAATTCGCACTCATGGAAATGATTATTTTCAGAGATTTAATTTATTATAAATGATAAAATTTTTATTTATAATGATTTTTATGATTCCTTTATGTTTTATAAAAAATATATTTTGATTGGTTCAAATAGTTATATTTCCAATAATATTTTTATTTATAAATTTAAGAATAAGATTATATAATTTTAATAATTTAAGTTATATATTCGGATGTGATATAATTTCTTTTGGTTTAATTTTATTAAGAATTTGAATTTGTGGGTTAATATTAATAGCTAGAGAAAATTTATTTAAACTAAAATTTTATATTAATTTCTTTTTATTTAATATTATTTTTTTATTGATTATATTATTTATAACTTTTTCAGTTATAAATTTATTTATATTTTATTTATTTTTTGAGGGGAGTTTATTACCTACTTTATTATTGATTATAGGATGAGGTTATCAACCTGAACGAGTACAAGCTGGTTTATATTTATTATTTTATACATTATTTGCTTCTTTACCTTTATTATTAGGTATTTTTTTTATTTTTAATGAAGAAAAATATATTATAATTTATTTTTTAAAATTTTTAAATTTAGACATATACTTATTATATTTTAGAATAATTATAGCTTTTTTAGTAAAAATACCTATATATTTTGTTCATTTATGATTACCTAAGGCTCATGTTGAAGCTCCAGTTTCTGGTTCAATAATTTTAGCTGGTATTATATTAAAATTAGGTGGTTATGGTTTATTACGAGTTATAATTTTTTTACAGCAAGTAGGGATAAAATTTAATTTTATTTGAATTATTATTAGTTTATTAGGTGGATTTTATGTAAGACTAAATTGTTTTTGTCAAGTTGATATTAAATCTTTAATTGCTTATTCTTCAGTGGCTCATATAAGTTTAGTAATTGGAGGTATTATAACAATGAGTTATTGAGGATTTTTAGGTTCTTATGTTTTAATAATTGGTCATGGATTATGTTCTTCAGGAATATTTTGCTTAGCTAATATTAATTATGAACGTTTACATAGTCGAAGATTATATATTAATAAGGGTATAATAAATTTTATTCCTTCAATAAGATTATGGTGATTTTTATTAATATCTAGAAATATAGCTGCTCCTCCCTCTCTTAATTTAATAGGGGAAATTATATTAATTAATAGATTAGTAAGTTGATGTTGATTTTCAATAATTTTTTTAATATTAATTTCTTTTTTTAGAGCTGGTTATAGATTATATTTATATTCATATACTCAACATGGAAAATATTATTATGGAATTTATAGTTTTTATACAGGAGTTTCTCGAGAATATTTAATATTATTGTTACATTGATTACCTTTAAATATTTTAATTATAAAAATTGATTATAGAATAATTTGATTTTACTTAAATAATTTAAATAAAATATTGATTTGTGGTATCAAAAATATGAATAATTCATTTTAAGTTATTCATAAAAATAGTATATTTGTTTTTTAAGTTTTTTTTTTCTTTTTTTAATAAGTTTAATAAGTTTTTTATTTGCTATATATTTTATTTATAATAAAATAATTTTTTTTTTAGAGTGGGAAGTAATTTCTTTTAATTCTAATATAATTGTAATATCGATTTTATTAGATTGAATATCTTTATTTTTTATAATATTTGTTTTAATAATTTCTTCAGTAGTAATTTTTTATAGAAAAAGATATATATCTTCTGAAAAAAATTTAAATCGTTTTATTATTTTAGTTTTATTATTTGTTTTTTCTATAATTTTATTAATTATTAGACCTAATTTAATTAGAATTTTTTTAGGTTGAGACGGTCTAGGGTTAGTTTCTTATTGTTTAGTAATTTATTATCAAAATATTAAGTCTTATAATGCTGGTATATTAACAGCCCTATCTAATCGTATTGGAGATGTTTGTATTTTAATTTCTATTGCTTGGATAATAAATTATGGTAGATGAAATTATATTTTTTATTTAGATTTAATATTAAATGATTTTTCTATAAAAATAGTCGGGATTATAGTTATTTTAGCTGCTATAACAAAAAGAGCTCAAATTCCTTTTAGTTCTTGATTACCTGCTGCTATAGCAGCTCCTACTCCTGTTTCAGCTTTAGTTCATTCTTCTACTTTAGTTACAGCTGGAGTTTATTTATTAATTCGATTTAATAATTTATTATTAGATTTATTTATATTAAAAATTTTATTATTATTATCAGGATTGACTATATTTATGGCTGGGATTACTGCTAATTATGAATTTGATTTAAAAAAAATTATTGCTTTATCTACTTTAAGACAATTAGGTTTAATAATAAGAATTTTAAGAATAGGATTACCAGATTTAGCTTTTTTTCATTTATTAACTCATGCTATATTTAAGGCTTTATTATTTATATGTGCTGGGGTAATTATTCATATAATAAATAATATTCAAGATATTCGTTATATGGGGGGTATTAGATATTATTTACCCTTTACTTCTTTATGTTTAAATATTTCTAATATAGCTTTATGTGGGATTCCTTTTTTAGCTGGATTTTATTCTAAGGATATAATTTTAGAATTAGTTTCTTTAAGATATTTAAATATATTAATTTTTTTTTTATATTATATTTCAACGGGGTTAACAATATATTATAGTTTTCGTTTAATAATATATTTAATAGTAAATGATTTTAATTTATTAAGAATTTATAATTTATATGATGAAGATTATGTTATATTAAAAAGTATATTTGTTTTATTATTTATAAGAGTAGTAAGAGGAAGATTTTTAAGATGAATAATTTTTTCTTATCCTTATATAATTTATTTACCTTTTAATATAAAAATAATAGTAATTTATGTGAGATTGTTAGGGATATTAATAGGTTATTTAGTTAGAAATATAAAAATTTATTCTTTAAATAAATTTTTATATACATATGATTTAAGAAATTTTTTAAGATTAATATGATTTATACCTAGATTGTCAACTTATGGTTTGAGATATAATTTTTTAAATTTTGGTCAAAATTTATTAAAAATTAATGATATAGGATGAAGAGAAATATATAGAGGACAAGGAATATTTCATATTTTAAAAAAATATTCTATTTTTTATTATTTTTATCAAATAAATAATTTTAAGATTTATTTATTTAGATTTGTTTTATGAATAATTATTTTATTATTTATTTTATTTATTTATTTAAATAGCTTATAAATAGAGCATAATATTGAAGATATTAAGGAGATAATTTTAATCTTTAAATATTTATAAAAAAGTATTTATTTTATTTTTACAATGAAAATGTAAAGTTTTTATTAAACTATATAAATAAATAATAATGGAATTTAACCCACTAAAAATTAAGTTAGCAGCTTAATTTTAATTATTTTATTTCTTATTTAATTGGAAATATAAATTTCAATTTTATCATTAACAGTGATATACCTCTATTTTGGTTTCAATTAAATAAATAAGGAGTTAATTAAACTCTATCTTTTAAGTCGAAATTAAATGCATTTATTGCTTCTTATTTAAGATAAATTAAGATAAATTAAATTTTAATATTTTTTGAATGCAAATCAAATGTTTTATTTAAAAACTATAATAATTTAATTAGTTCATTTTAATATGTTTTGATTTCATTCATGATAAAGACCTAAGATTAAAATAATTATAAAAAAATATCTAATTTTAGATCAAATAATTAAATTTACATATAAAAATGTAGAAATTATTGGGAAAATTAAAGCAATTTCTACATCAAAAATTAAAAAAATAACTGTAATTAAGAAGAAATGAAGGGAAAATGGAATTCGAGCAGATGATTTTGGGTCAAATCCACATTCAAAGGGTGAAGATTTTTCTCGATCAATAAAAGATTTTTTAGATAAAATTACTGATAAAAATATTATAATATTAGCTAAAATAATAAAAATAATTGAGATTAATATTATTATAATAATTATTTATATTAATGATAATTAAACTTTTTGATTGGAAGTCAAATATACTAAATATATTATATAAATAGTTAATTTCCTCATCAATAAATAGAAATATAAAGAAATAATCATACTACATCTACGAAGTGTCAATATCATGCAGCAGCTTCAAATCCGAAATGGTGATTGCTAGAAAAATGATTATTTATATGTCGTAAAAGGCAAATAAATAGAAAAATTGTTCCAATTATGACATGAAGATCATGAAATCCTGTTGCTATAAAAAATGTTGATCCATAAATTCTATCTGCAATAGTAAAAGGTGCTTCAATATATTCGTATGCTTGAAGAATAGTGAAATAAATTCCTAATATTACAGTAATGAATAAACCTTGAGTAGTTTGAGTGAAATTATTTTCTATTAAAGCATGGTCAGCTCATGTAACAGTGATACCTGAGGTAATTAAAATAATTGTATTTAATAAAGGAATTTGAAATGGATTAAATGGAACAATTCTTATAGGAGGTCATATTATACCAATTTCAATGTTAGGTGATAAACTTCTATGAAAAAAAGCTCAAAAAAATGATAAAAAAAAAAATACTTCTGATGCAATAAATAAAATTATACCTCATCGAAGTCCTTTTGAAACTAAAATTGTATGTTTACCTTGTATAGTACCTTCTCGACAAATATCTCGTCATCATTGATATATTGTTATTAAGGTAATAATATATCCTAGAATTAATAAGTTTATATTAAAATTATGAAATCATTTTACTATACCTGTAACTAAAGTTAATACTCCAATTGCTCCAGTTAAAGGTCAAGGTCTATAATCTACTAAATGATAAGGATGATTATGATGTGTTGTCATTAGTTAATTAATTAACTTCACTAGCATAAAGATTTCTTAAAATTGAAATTACATAAGATTGAATAACAGCTACAGCTGATTCTAAAACTATTAATAAAATTTGAATTATTACTAAAAAAATAACAAAATAAGAAGCTATATGAGGTCCAGTACCTCTTAATAATGTTATTAATAAGTGTCCTGCAATTATATTTGCTGTAAGTCGAACAGCTAAAGTACCTGGTCGAATAATATTACTAATAGTTTCAATTAAAACTATAAATGGTATTAAAATACCTGGTGTACCTTGAGGAATTATATGGGCAAATATATGTTGAGAATTATAAATTCATCCATATAATATAAATCTTAATCATAATGGAAGAGAAATTGATAATGAAAGAGTTAAATGACTAGTACTTGTAAAAATATAAGGAAATAATCCTAAAAAATTATTAAATAATATAAATGAAAATATTGAAACAAAAATAAAAGTGGATCCATTTAATCCATTAACACCTAATAGTGTTTTAAATTCTTTATGTAATGTATTTAAAATCAAATTTCATAATACTATAAATCGATTAGGGATTAATCAAAATGAATATGGAATAAATATTAATCCAATTAAAGTTCTTAATCAATTAATTGATAGGTTAAATAAATTAGTTGTGGGATCAAAAATTGAAAATAAATTATTTATCATTTTCAGTTAAAGTTTTTTAAAGAAATTTTTTTAATATTTTTTGTATTATTTATTTTTAAATTAAAAATATAATAATTTAAAATATTAAATAAAATAAAAACACAAATAAAAAAGAAAAAAGAAATTATTCAGTTAATAGGTATTATTTGAGGGATAAAAGAATATTACTTAAGTAATAATTTAAATTTGACATATTTATGTTATAAAATTAACTAATTCTTTATTCATTAGAAGTAATTGCTAATTTACTATAAAATGGTTTAAGAGACCAGTACTTGCTTTCAGTCATCTAATGAAGAATAGTTATTAATTCAATTAATAAAATTTTTAATTGAAATACTTACAATTACAATTGGTATAAAACTATGATTTGCTCCACAAATTTCTGAACATTGACCAAAAAAAATTCCAGGACGATTAATAAAAAAATTAGTTTGATTAAGTCGACCTGGGTTAGCATCTACTTTTACTCCTAATGAGGGGACAGTTCAAGAATGAATTACATCTGTTGCTGTTACTATAATACGAATTTGATTATTTATAGGAATAACAATTCGATTATCTACATCTAAAAGACGAAAACTATCATTATTTATTTCATTTTGAGGAATTATATAAGAATCAAATTGAATATTATGAAAATCTGAATATTCATAAGTTCAGTACCATTGATGACCAATTGATTTTAATGTAATCAAAGGATTATTTAATTCATCTAATAAGTATAAAAGACGAAGAGATGGTAAAGCAATAAAAATTAAAGTAATTGCTGGTAAAATTGTTCAAATTAACTCAATTATTTGCCCTTCTAATAAAAATCGATTAATATATGAATTAAAAAATAAACTAATTATTAAATATCCTACTAAAATAGTAATTATAATTAAAATAATTAAAGTATGATCATGAAAAAAAATAATTTGTTCTATTAATGGGGAAGCTCTATTTTGAAGATTAAAGTTAGATCATGTTGCCATTTCTAAAAAAAGGATTTTCCTTTATAAATGGGGTTTAAATCCATTGCACTAATCTGCCATATTAGAAATTTCTTAAAATAGGTAATTCATTATATGAATGTTCAGCTGGGGGAAGATTTTGGTATCATTCAATTGAAGAATTTATATTTAATGGGAATAAAATAATTTGTTTTTTTACTATAGATTCTCAAATAATAATTAATATTAATATTGTTGCAATTAAAGAAATATAAGATCCTAATGAAGAAACAATATTTCATGAAGTATAAGTATCTGGATAATCTGAGTAACGTCGAGGTATTCCTGCTAATCCTAAAAAATGTTGAGGGAAAAATGTTAAATTTACACCAATAAATATAGTAAAAAATTGAATTTTTAGTAAATATGGATTTATAGATAATCCTGTAAATAAAGGATATCAATGAACAAATCCTCCTATAATGGCAAATACAGCTCCTATAGATAATACATAATGAAAATGTGCTACTACATAGTATGTATCATGAAGAGTAACATCAATAGAAGAGTTAGCTAAGATTACACCAGTTAATCCTCCAACTGTAAATAAAAAAACAAATCCTAATCTTCAAAGTATAGATGGACTATAGTTAATTTGTGTTCCATGAAGAGTAGCTAGTCATCTGAAAATCTTAATACCTGTAGGGACAGCAATAATTATAGTAGCTGAAGTAAAATAAGCTCGAGTATCAATATCTATTCCTACTGTAAATATATGGTGAGCTCAAACAACAAATCCTAATAGACCAATTGCTAATATAGCATAAATTATACCTAAACAACCAAATGTTTCCTTTTTACCTCTTTCTTGAGAAATAATATGAGAAATTATTCCAAATCCCGGTAAAATTAAAATATAAACTTCTGGGTGTCCGAAAAATCAAAATAAATGTTGATACAAAATAGGATCTCCTCCTCCTGCAGGATCAAAAAATGAAGTATTTAAATTTCGATCTGTTAAAAGTATTGTAATAGCACCTGCTAATACTGGTAATGAAAGAAGTAGTAAAAGAGCTGTAATACCAGCAGCTCAAACAAATAATGGTATTTGATCTAAAGATATATTATTTGGTCGTATATTAATAATAGTTGTAATAAAATTAATAGCTCCTAAAATTGAAGAAATACCTGCTAAATGTAAAGAAAAAATTGCTAAGTCTACTGAGCTTCCTCTATGAGCAATATTAGATGATAGTGGGGGGTACACAGTTCATCCTGTTCCTGCTCCATTTTCGACAATTCTACTGGAGATTAATAATAAAATAGAAGGAGGTAATAATCAAAATCTTATATTATTTATTCGGGGGAATGCTATATCAGGTGATCCTAATATTAATGGAACTAGTCAATTTCCAAATCCACCAATTATAATAGGTATTACTATAAAAAAAATTATAATAAAGGCATGTGCAGTGACAATAGTATTATAAATTTGATCATCTCCAATAAGAGATCCTGGATTACCTAATTCTGCACGAATAAGTAAACTTAAAGATGTTCCTACTATTCCGGCTCAAATTCCAAAAATAAAATATAATGTTCCAATATCTTTATGATTTGTAGAGTAAAGTCATTTTCGCTAATAGAATAAAATGGCTGAAGTTTAGGCGATAAATTGTAAATTTATTAACGAGAAAAACTTCTCTTTTATTAAGTCTTATAGTTAAATATTATAATATAAAATTGCAAATTTTAAGATGAAAAAAAATTCTAAGGCTTAAAGAAATTTTTCTTTATAAATAATTTTGAAGATTATTAGTTTAAATTAACTTAAAACCTTAAAGATAAAAAAAAGTTCTAATAATTATTCCTAATAGAGAAATTATACTTAAAAAATTAATTAAAAAAAAAGAATTATTTTTAATATTAATTTTAAATCATTTTAAATTTAAATAATTAAATATGAGAGAAGAATAAATAATTCGAATATAATATAATAGTATAATTAATCTTATTATTACAAAAATAAATGTTAAAATAAAAAAATTATTTTTTAATAAAAAATTAATTACTATTCATTTGGGAAAAAATCCAATGAATGGTGGTAAACCACCTAAAGATAAAAAATTAATTATAATAGATAATTTAATTATATTATTTAAATTAATAATAAATAATTGATTAATAAAATAAATATTAAATAAAAAAAATATTATACATAATAATCTATTTAAAAAACTATAAAATATAAAATAAAATATTCATAAGTTTTCTCTAATTATAATAGAGGATAATATTCATCCTAAGTTATTAATAGAGGAAAAAGCTATTAATTTACGAAGTGAAGTTTGGTTTAAACCTCCAATTGCTCCAATAATTACATTTAAAATTAAAATAATAATTAAAAGTTTTCTATAAAAATAATATGATAATAAAATTATGGGGGAAATTTTTTGTCAAGTTATTAAAATAAAACAATTTAATCATGATAACCCTTCTATAATATTGGGAAATCAAAAATGAAATGGTGCAGAACCTATTTTTATTAATAAAGTAGAATTTATTATGATAGAAATAATTACATTTATTTCTAAATTTATAAATAATATTTTTATTAAAATAATAAATAAAAAATTAATTGATGCAATAGATTGAATAAGAAAATATTTTAAAGATGCTTCAGAAGAAAATAAATTCTTTGAGTTTGAGATTAGGGGGATAAATCTTAATAAATTAATTTCTAATCCAATTCAACATCCAAATCATGAATTTGAAGAAATAGAAATTAATGTTCTAAAAAATAAGGTAAATATAAAAAATATTTTATTTGAATTTATTAAAAAAAAAATATAAAATAAATAATTAATAATTACTTTAAATAGAATTATAAATTCTTTTATATATTTTAGTGTATGATGCACAATAGTTTTTGATACTATTAGATATAGTTTAATTCTATAAAATATAATAAAGGTAGAATTCTACATAATTTATCCTATCAGAATAATCCTTTTTTTCAGGCACTTTATTTTTAAAAAAAAGGGATTTCCTTTATATTTGGGGTATGAACCCAAAAGCTTAATTTAGCTTATTTTTAA